CAGAAGATTCTATAGGGACAGAAGATTCTATAGGAATGGTTTGGATAAATAAGATTCATGATAGGCTTCCTACTGATTACCAAAAACTTGAACATAAAACGGATACATTTAATGGAGAACCATTATCGACAGACATTGGTCCTTTCTTGACCTCTATCAGTGAATTAGCTAGGAAATCAACAACTGGTTTTAGTCTGAATTTTAAAAAGCTTGTTTTAATATCCGAACAAAGAAGATTCGATTCAGAAAATAAAAAAAAATGTTTGAAATTTCTATTCGATGTAATTACAACTGATCAAAATAATCAAACAATTCAAAATAAATCTATTGGAATAGAAGAAATCGGTAAAAAGATTCCTCGACGATCATACAAATTGATCAATTCTTTTGAAGAGCGGGAGGAGGAAAATGAGGAAGAATCAGAAGAATCAACAGAAAATCATGGGATTCGTTCAAGAAAAGCCAAACGTGTGGTAATTTATACTGATAAGGCGGATCCGGATCAGAATACCAATACTCATACTAGTACCAGTACTAATAGTGATCAAGCAGAAGAGTTGGCTTTGGTACGTTACTCGCAACAATCAGATTTTCGTCGGGATATAGTAAAAGGATCCATACGCGCTCAAAGACGTAAAACGGTTACTTGGGAAATGTATCAAGCGAATGCACATTCCCTGCTTTTTTTGGACAGAATAGACAAAACTTTTTTTTTTTCTTTTGATATCTCCCGAACAATGAATCTAATTTTTAGAAATTGGATAGATACAGGACCGAAACTCAAAACTTCGGATTCTGAGGAGGAAGAGGCAAAAGAAGAGGCAAAAAAAATTGAAGATAAAAAAAACGAGAATGAACGGATAGCAATAGCAGAAACTTGGGATACTTTGATATTTGCTCAAGCAATAAGAGGTACTATGTTAGTAACCCAATCGATTCTTAGAAAATACATCATATTGCCTTCATTGATAATAGCTAAAAACCTCGGCCGTATGCTCTTATTTCAATTCCCCGAGTGGTACGAGGATTTGAAGGAGTGGAATAGAGAAATGCATGTTAAATGCACCTATAATGGTGTTCAATTATCAGAAACAGAATTTCCGAAAAACTGGTTAACAGATGGTATTCAGATAAAAATCCTATTTCCTTTCTGTCTGAAACCCTGGCGCAAATCCAAACTACGATCCCATCATAGAGATCCAATCCAAAAGAAAGGGAAAACAGAAAATTTTTGTTTTTTAACAATCTGGGGAAAGGAAACCGAACTACCTTTTGGTTCTGCCCGACAACAACCTTCCTTTTTTGAACCTATTTATAATGAATTCGAAAAAAAAAAGATAAAAGTGAAAAAAAAATGTTTTCTAGTTCTAAGAGTTTTCAAAAAAAAAACAAAACAGTTTATAAAGGTCTCAAAAGAAAAAACAAGATGGATTATCAAAACGATTCTATTTTTAAAAAGAAAAATAAAAGAGTTTGCAAACGTAAATCCAATTTTCTTATTTGTATTGAAGAAAGTATATGAACCGAATGAAAATGGAAAAGATTCCATAATCATAAGCAGTAATAAAATTGTTCCTAAATCGACATCGACCATTCGAATTAGATTCATGGATTGGGCAAATTATTCACTGACAGAAAAAAAAAAGAAAGATCTGTCCGATAGAACAACCCTAATCAGAAATCAAATAGAAAGGGGTGCAAAAGACAAAAGAAAAATATTTCTAACTCCGGATATAAATATTAGTCCTAACGATACAAGTTGTGGTGATAAAAGATCGGAATCGCAGAAACATATTTGGCAGATATCAAAAGGAAAAAGTAACAGATTCATATTCATACGCAAATGGCACTATTTTTTGACATTTCTCGACGAAAGAATATACATACATATCTTTCTATATACTGTTAATGTTTCTAGAGTCAACGTACAACTTTTCCTTGAATCAACAAAAAAGATTATCGATAAATACATTCACAAAGAAGGGATTGATGAAATAAATAAAAAAAAAATGCACTTTATTTCGACTATAAAAAAGTCTATTTCTAATATTAGTAAAAATAAATCAAAGATTTCTGGTGACCTATATTCCTTTTCACAAGCCTCTGTATTTTACAAATTATCACAAATCCAAGCTATTAATAAGAAGTATCATTTGAGATCTCTACTTCAATATCGCGAAGCATATCTTATTCTTAAGGATAGAATCCGGAATTTTTTTGGAACACGAAGAATATTAGATTCCAAATCAAGGCATAAAAAACTTCCGAATTCTGGAATGAATGAGTGGAAAAACTGGTTAAGGGGTCATTATCAATACAATTTATCTCAGGCTAGGTGGTCTAAATTAGTACCGCAAAAATGGCGAACTAGGGTCAATCGGCGTCGTACGATTCAAAATAAAGACTCAAAAAAGAATTCATATGAAAAAGCCCAATTCATTCATTACGAGAAAAAAAATGATTATGAAGTGAATTCATTGACGATAAAAAAAGCAAAATTAAAAAAAAACTACAGATATGATCTTTTTTCATATAAATATATTAATTATGGGGATAGGAAAGACTCATATATTTATCCATCCTCATTACAAGTAAACGAGGACCGAGAGATTCCATATAATTACAACACACCTAAAATTGAACCATTTTATGTACTGGGGGATATATGTATTAGTGATTATCTAGGAGAAGAGTCTATTATTGGTACGGGTAAAAGTACGGATAGAAAATATTTGGAGTGGAAAATTTTCGATTTATTTCTTAGAAAGAATATCGATATTGAGTCCTGGACCGATACGAATACCGGGACCAACATTAATAAAATGACTAAGACCGAGACTAATTATTATCAAATGATTGATAAGAAAGATCTTTTCTATCTCACGATTCATCAAGAAATCAACCCACCCAATCAAAAAAAAAAGTTTTTTTTGATGGGAATGAATAAAGAAATGCTATATCGCCCCATATTAAATACGAAATCTTGGTTCTTCTCAGAATTTGTGCCACTTTATGATGCATATAAGATCAAACCGTGGATTATACCAATCAAATTACTTCTTTTGATTTTTAATGGAAATGAAAACATTAGTGAAAACAAAAACATTAATGAAAATAAAAAAAAGGATCTTTGTATATCATCTAATCAAAAAGAATATCTTGAATTAAAGAATCGAAATAAAGAAGAAAAAGAACAGCTCGGCCACGGAAATATTGGCTCAGACGCACGAAAACGACAAAAAGATTTTGAAAAGGATTACACGGAATCGGACATTCAAAAACGTGAAAAGAAAGGACAACCCGAGAGTAACAAGAAAGCAAAACAAGAGTTATTCCTGAAAAAATATTTGCTTTTTCAATTGAGATGGGATGATCTTTTGAATAACAGAATTTTCAATAATGTTAAGGTATATTGTTTCCTGCTTAGACTAATAAATGCAAAGGAAATTGCTATATCCTCTATTCAAGGAGGAGAAATGCACCTGGATGTAATGTTAATTCAGACGAATCCAACTCTTCCAGAATTGATAAAAAAGGGAATATTGATTCTTGAACCAGTACGTCTGTCTATAAAATGGGATAGACAATTTATTATGTATCAAACCATAGGTATCTCATTGGTCCATAATAATAAATGCCAAACTAATGGAAGATATCGAGAAAAAAGATATGTTGATGAGAATTATTTCAATGGATCCATTGTACAACATAAAAAGATGCTTGTGAATAGAGACGAAAATCATTATGATTTGCTTGTTCCTGAAAATATTCTATCCCCTAGGCGTCGTAGAGAATTGAGAATTCTAATTTGTTTCAATTCCGGAAATAGGAATGCTATGGATAGAAATCCGGTATTTTTCAATGACAACAATGTAAGGAACTGGGGACAATTTTTGGATGAGGACAAGCATATTGATACAGATATAAATAAATTCATTCAATTCAAATTGTTTCTTTGGCCCAATTATCGATTAGAGGATTTAGCTTGTATGAATCGCTACTGGTTTGATACCAATAATGGCAGCCGTTTCAGTATGTCAAGGATACATATGTATCCACGATTCGGAATTAGTTGATGGTTGGTACATTTCCTATATATCAGGTGTCGGATTTGGATTGAATCTAGAAATGATTTGGCAGAATCTTCTTAGGTCAAAATAATTTTCTTTTGTGGGTACAAAAATTGCCCTTCTATCGAATCAAATTACAAATTGTACTTACAATTCATTTGAATTTAATTTTGATTTGATTTGATAGAATATAGAATAAAGTAATATATGAATAAATCCAGATTATTGGGTGTATCAGATCAAAATAACTGGCATTATTATTATTCCTGATTGGTAAAATCCATATCTGTGGAAAAAAAAAAAAGAGAGAGAAATTTTATTTTTATGGTTATGGTAAAAAATTCATTCATCTCAGTTATTCCGAAAGAAGAAAAAAACAAAGGGTCTGTTGAATTTCAAGTAATCAGTTTCACCAATAAGATACAGAGACTTACTTCACATTTTGAATTGCACAGAAAAGATTATTTATCTCAGATAGGTTTGCGGAAAATTCTGGGAAAACGTCAACGACTGCTGGCTTATTTGTCAAAGAAAAATAGAGTGCGTTATAAAAAATTAATCGATCAATTAGATATTCGGGAACCAAAAACTCGTTAATTTGAAGATTATTTGAATTCTTTGGTTTATTAGATCTTGAATTTTGATGAACCTCATTTATTTCCTTTTCGGCAATTCATAGAATAATGGATCGGAGAAGAAAACATATGAATGTACCGGCTACAAGAAAAGACCTCATGATAGTTAATATGGGTCCTCACCACCCATCAATGCATGGTGTTCTTCGACTTCTCGTTACTCTAGATGGTGAAGATGTTATTGACTGCGAACCCGTATTGGGTTATTTACACCGAGGGATGGAAAAAATTGCGGAAAACCGAACAATTATACAATATCTTCCTTATGTAACACGTTGGGATTATTTAGCTACTATGTTCACAGAGGCAATAACGGTAAATGCACCAGAACAATTAGGAAATATTCAAGTACCCAAAAGAGCCAGCTATATCAGAGTAATTATGCTGGAGCTGAGTCGTATAGCTTCTCATTTATTATGGCTTGGACCTTTTATGGCAGATATCGGTTCACAGACTCCCTTCTTCTATATTTTCAGAGAAAGGGAATTGCTATATGACCTATTCGAAGCTGCCACAGGTATGCGAATGATGCATAATTATTTCCGTATCGGGGGAGTCGCTGCTGATCTACCTCATGGCTGGATAGATAAATGTTTGGATTTCTGCGATTATTCTTTAACAGGAATTGTTGAATATCAAAAGCTTATTACGCAAAATCCCATTTTTTTGGAACGAGTTGAAGGGGTGGGCATTATTGGTGGGGAGGAAGCAATAAATTGGGGTTTATCGGGACCAATGCTACGAGCTTCCGGAATCCAATGGGATCTTCGTAAAGTTGATCATTATGAGTGTTACGATGAATTCGATTGGGAAGTCCAGTGGCAAAAAGAAGGAGACTCATTAGCTCGTTATTTAGTACGAATCAATGAAATGACGGAATCCATAAAAATTATTCAACAGGCTCTAGAAGGAATTCCGGGGGGGCCCTATGAGAACTTAGAAGTTCGACGCTTTGATAGAGCAAGTGATTCCGAATGGAATGGTTTTGAATATCGATTCATTAGTAAAAAGCCTTCTCCCACTTTTGAATTGTCGAAACAAGAACTTTATGTGAGAGTCGAAGCCCCAAAGGGAGAATTGGGAATTTTTCTTATAGGGGATAATAGTGTTTTTCCCTGGAGATGGAAAATTCGTCCACCTGGTTTCATCAATTTGCAAATTCTTCCTCAGCTAGTTAAAAGAATGAAATTGGCGGATATCATGACGATACTAGGTAGTATAGATATCATTATGGGAGAAGTTGATCGTTGAAATGATAATTGATACGACAGAAGTACAAGCTATCAATTCTTTTTCCAGATCGGAATCCTTAAAAGAGGTCTATGACCTCTTATGGCTGCTTGTCCCTATTTTTACTCCTGTATCGGGAATCACAATAGGCGTACTCGTGATTGTGTGGTTAGAAAGAGAAATATCTGCAGGGATACAACAACGTATCGGGCCTGAATATGCCGGCCCCTTGGGAATTCTTCAAGCTCTAGCAGATGGGACCAAACTACTTTTGAAAGAGGATCTTCTCCCATCTAGAGGAGATGTTCGTTTATTCAGTATGGGGCCATCTATAGCGGTCATATCAATTCTACTAAGCTATTTAGTAATTCCTTTTGGCTATCGCCTTGTTCTAGCCGATCTCAGTATAGGCGTTTTTTTATGGATCGCTATTTCCAGTATTGCTCCTATTGGACTTCTTATGTCAGGATATGGATCGAATAATAAATATTCCTTTTCAGGTGGTCTACGAGCTGCTGCTCAATCTATTAGTTATGAAATACCATTAACTCCGTGTGTGTTATCAATATCTCTACGTGTGATTCGTTGGAACATGAACCTTTACCCCTTTCCTTTATTTCCAGGAAAGGGGTTGGATGTGTTGAATAGATACCTTTCTCTTTTTATTCATCATTCGGGTCGATGAGTTAAACCAGATAGTTATATGAGTGAAACAAAACAGCTTATGAATTTGCAGTAAGAAGATTGATTCTCATTCCCTATGTACGAGAGTAAAGTGGAAGTAAACATAAGCGGTCGAAACTGTTTACCCCAAGATTGGTTGATTAGTCATCATGACTTGAAGCGGGTGCAAAAGATCAACTGTATGGAGTTTCCACTATTGTATAGTATGTTGTTGTATGTTGTGTATGTTGTATGTATTACCATACCGGGGATCAATCAAAAATGAGTGGACGGTTAGGAACACAAAGGTACACAAAGGATTAGTGATGAAGATAATGTAAGGTATCCAAAGGGATATTTCTGCATAACATAAAAGGAATCATAATGAGGGCTTTAAGTTCGTAGAAATGATCAAGCAGTACTTCCTCACGATTCCGATCCAGAGTATGCTTCTATCCACTGATTAAATAAATGACTGTCGAGAACGAAGTAATCCTTTGATTTGATTTTTTAGAAACCCCCTTCTGAGTGAGAAAGAAGAACAGGAACGAAAGAAATGGAATGCAATAGGAAAACTGAATAATAAGAGATCTTTGTTTATTCTTTCTTTCCTCAATCCTATCCATATTTATACGGATAGAATTCTTATAATGATTTATCAACTATAACTCATGAATTAGTGTCTAATTCTTTTTCGTACGAAAAGTATGGGTCGAAATATCTATTGAAACAACGAGTATTTTATTGAAGGATTAAGTTATTACTGAACTAAAAGAATTCTAAGTCTAATTAGAAAATAAAGGATGAGATCAATTCGGAAGCGCTTTTTTTTTTTTTTATTATTATGGCGGACGGAATTCCATTGGTCTAATTCGGGACTCTTCGATACATCTTTACTCTAATCTACACTACAAACATGCCGAGGTAATAATGAACCAGTCCTTAGATTTATTTGTGGCCATCGAGGAGCCGTATGAAGCTGAGGTCTCATGTGCGGTTCTGGAATAGCGATGGGAATAGTGATGTTATCATCGACTATGATTATCTAACAGTTCAAGTACAGTTGATATAGTTGAGGCACAGTCAAAATATGGGTTTTGGGGGTGGAATCTGTGGCGTCAACCTATAGGGTTTATAGTTTTTCTAATTTCTTCCCTAGCGGAATGTGAAAGATTACCTTTTGATTTACCAGAAGCAGAGGAGGAATTAGTAGCAGGTTATCAAACCGAATATTCAGGTATTAAATCTGGTTTATTTTACGTTGCTTCTTACCTAAATCTACTAGTTTCTTCATTATTTGTAACAGTTCTTTACTTGGGCGGGTGGAATTTCTCTATTCCGTACATATTCATTTCTGAACCTTTTGGAATAAATAAAACAGGTGGAGTCTTTGGAATGACAATTGGTATCCTTATTACATTAGCTAAAGCTTATTTGTTCCTGTTCATTCCTATCACAACAAGATGGACTTTACCTAGGATGAGAATGGACCAGCTATTAAACCTTGGGTGGAAATTTCTTTTACCTATTTCTCTAGGTAATCTATTATTAACAACTTCTTCCCAACTCGTTTCGCTATAACAAAATATGATATTCTAGATTCATAACCTATCTAGAGCAAGAGAAAGAAACATCAAACTATTCATGGATATCCACGATATGTTCCCTATGGTGACTGGGTTCATGAATTATGGTCAACAGACAATACGAGCTGCAAGGTATATTGGTCAAAGTTTCATGATTACCTTATCTCACGTGAATCGTTTACCTGTGACTATTCAATATCCTTATGAAAAGTCGATCACATCGGAGCGTTTTCGTGGTCGAATCCATTTTGAATTTGATAAATGCATTGCTTGTGAAGTATGTGTTCGGGTATGCCCCATAGATCTACCCGTTGTTCATTGGAGATTGGAAACGGATATTAGAAAGAAACGATTGCTTAATTATAGTATTGATTTTGGAATCTGTATATTTTGTGGTAATTGTGTCGAGTATTGTCCAACAAACTGTTTATCAATGACTGAAGAATATGAACTTTCTACTTATGATCGTCACGAATTGAATTATAATCAAATTGCTTTGGGCCGGTTACCAATGTCAGTAATTGGAGATTACACAATTCGAACAATTACGAATTCGACTCCAATCAAAATAATCAGGGGTAAACCTCTTGATTCAAAAACGATTACCAATTACTAAGATTCCGTTTTGATTTAAAGTAAAGGAGTGAGGCTTCTTTCATTTTGCTAGGTCAGTAAATAACTATTGATTGGTGAGAATCAAGGCTTGATTTTGATTTAGAATGGATTCATAGATCTGTGATGATTTCAAAATATACAATTTCGAACTACTCTTTCAGATACAGTAGCGGGATTGATCCAATAACTGTATCTATATAAATCTACACCCCTTTAGGATTCAATTAGGAACGTATCATATACAAGAAAAAAATAAGGTAACCTCTTTTTTCTTGGGTCGGTTAGTAAGTTTATGAAATATTTCGATTTATTTATCTCTTTTTTTACACATAATGGATTTACCTGGACCAATACATGATATTCTTTTAGTATTTCTGGGATCAGGTCTTATATTAGGGGGTCTGGGGGTGGTCTTACTTACCAACCCAATTTATTCTGCTTTTTCATTGGGACTGGTTCTTGTTTGTATATCCTTATTCCATATTCCATCTAACTCCTATTTTGTAGCTGCTGCACAGCTCCTTATTTACGTAGGAGCTGTAAATGTTTTAATCCTATTTGCTGTGATGTTCATGAATGGTTCAGAATATTACAAAGATTTCTATCTTTGGACCGTTGGGGATGGGGTCACTTCACTGGTTTGTACAAGTATTCTTTTTTCACTAATTACTACTATCTCGGATACGTCGTGGTACGGGATTGTTTGGACTACAAGATCAAATCAGATTATAGAGCAGGACCTAACAAGTAACGTTCAACAAATTGGGATTCATTTATCAACAGATTTTTACCTTCCATTTGAACTCATTTCTATAATTCTTTTAGTTGCTTTGATAGGTGCAATTGCTATGGCCCGGCAGTAAAGTAATTAAGTAATAAATACTTAGATCCAAAATAAAATAAATAAAGTCTTGTTTTGTTCTATAGTTATCACATCCATTTTCCTTCAGTTCCATTTTCATATTCTATTGTTCATATATGAAATTGAAAGGGGTTTAGTTCGATCCATTACTAATACCTTACTTTGTTTCGTACTTCATTTATATTCTAATCAAATCGGTGAAATTGTTGTTCATATTGAAATGAATCAAAATTGATGAGGGGTTGGTCAATGATGACCGAACATGTACTTATTTTGAGTGCCTATTTATTTTCTATCGGTATTTATGGATTGATCACAAGTCGAAACATGGTTAGAGCACTTATGTGTCTTGAACTTATACTGAATGCGGTTAATATAAATCTCGTAACATTTTCTGATTTGTTTGATAGTCGTCAATTAAAAGGAGATATTTTCTCGATTTTTGTTATAGCTATTGCAGCCGCTGAAGCAGCTATTGGGCCGGCTATTGTTTCATCGATCCATCGTAACAGAAAATCAACTCGTATCAATCAATCGAATTTGTTGAATAAATAGTATTAATGATATAAATAAAGACAGATATCCACAAAATATTCACTAATTTAGAACTAGCATGTATGATTCGTATGACCATGCTTGTTGAAACGTAAGAAATCAAAGTATCTTGGCCCTTGCTCATGAACAGATCCAGAAATAGATTGATTATCAAAAAAGTTCTGGTAAACCACTGATTCGTCTGGCATCTACAACATAATATATATAATTCAATTACTAATGAAGCCAGATCGAAAATTCATAAAGTTCAAAAAATTTATAGATCCAATGTCGCATTCAGTAAAGATTTATGATACATGTATAGGGTGTACTCAATGTGTACGAGCCTGCCCCACAGATGTATTGGAAATGATACCTTGGGACGGATGTAAAGCTAAACAAATTGCTTCTGCTCCAAGAACAGAGGACTGTGTAGGTTGTAAGAGATGTGAATCCGCTTGTCCAACGGATTTCTTGAGTGTTCGGGTTTACTTATGGCATGAGACAACTCGCAGCATGGGTCTAGCTTATTGATACGTTCTAGAAAAATCCACTTGAATCCATTTGATTCCTCTTTACCGACAAAAACCCGTACTCGAGAAATTATTCCGAGCGCGGGTTTTTCTGGTCAAAGTCTATCTTGTCTTTACCACGAGTTATTTTCCTTGGTTAACAATAATTGTTGTTTTGCCGATATCCGCGGGTTCGTCAATTTTCTTTCTCCCTCGTAGAGGGAATAAAAATAAGGTGGTTCGGTGGTATACTATTTGTATATGCTTATTAGAACTCCTTCTAACGACCTATGCGTTCTGTTATCATTTCCAATTGGACGATCCATTAATCCAATTAGAAGAGGCTTATAAATGGATAAATACTTTTGATTTTCACTGGAGACCGGGAATCGATGGACTTTCCATAGGACCCATTTTACTGACGGGATTCATCACTACTTTAGCTACTTTAGCGGCTCGGCCAGTTACTAGAGATTCGCGATTGTTCCATTTCCTGATGTTAGCAATGTATAGTGGTCAAATAGGATCATTTTCCTCTCGAGACCTTTTACTTTTTTTCCTCATGTGGGAATTAGAATTAATTCCTGTTTACCTACTTGTATCCATATGGGGAGGGAAGAAACGTCTGTACTCAGCTACAAAGTTTATTTTGTACACAGCGGGGGGTTCTATTTTTCTCTTAATGGGAGTTCCGGGTATGGGTTTATATGGCTCCAATGAGCCAACATTAAATTTTGAAACATTAGCTAATCAATCGTATCCTTTGGGATTGGAAATAATATTCTATATTGGCTTCCTTATTGCTTATGCTGTCAAATCGCCGATTATACCCCTACATACATGGTTACCAGATACCCATGGAGAAGCACATTACAGTACATGTATGCTTCTAGCGGGAATCTTATTAAAAATGGGAGCGTATGGATTGGTTCGGATCAATATGGAATTATTACCCCATGCTCATTCTATATTTTCTCCCTGGTTGATGATAGTAGGAGCGATTCAAATAATCTATGCAGCTTCAACTTCTTTCGGTCAACGCAATTTAAAAAAGAGAATAGCCTATTCTTCCGTATCTCATATGGGTTTCACACTTATAGGAATTGGTTCCATAACCGATACGGGAATCAATGGAGCCATTTTACAAATAATCTCTCATGGATTTATTGGTGCTGCACTTTTTTTCTTGGCAGGAACGAGCTACGATAGAATACGTCTTGTTTATCTCGACGAAATGGGAGGAATAGCTATCCCAATGCCAAAAATATTTACCATGTTCAGTAGCTTCTCGATGGCTTCTCTTGCATTGCCAGGAATGAGTGGTTTTGTTGCGGAATCAGTAGTATTTTTTGGAATAATTACTAGCCCGAAATATCTTTTAATGCCAAAAATACTAATAACTTTCGTAATGGCAATTGGAATGATATTAACTCCTATTTATTCATTATCTATGTCACGTCGGATGTTCTATGGCTACAAGCTATTCAACGTTCCAAACTCTTATTTTTTTGATTCTGGACCACGAGAACTATTTGTTTCGGTCTGTATCCTTCTACCTGTAATAGGTATTGGTATTTATCCTGATTTCGTTCTCTCGCTATCAATTGACAGGATAGAAGCTATTCTATCTATTTATTTTCATAAATAGTTTTCATCAATAAGACATTACATTAATGTAAAAGAACTGTGTGATTTTTAAAAGCGTTCAATGAACGAAAAAAAAAATGAAGTGAATTATAATCAGATACATCTAAAGTTTTTTCGAACCATTTGAATCAAGTAGTGATTCAAATGGTTCGAAAAAACTTGCACAAACCTTCTTTATATAATATACGGGACGATGTTCCTATGTATTCTTCAGGCCCTTTCTTCAATTAGTTGTTAATGTGAATGAACCATAACTATGTAGTCCTATTCCTAATAGATTGACCCCAAAATAGCATATCCAAATTATAAGAAATCCTATAGAAGCCACAATTGCCGAATCCACACCCTGAAAGCTCTGATTTGTTCTACTGTGTAAATAAATCGCGAATATGGTCCAAGTAATAAATGCCCAAGTTTCCTTGGGGTCCCAATTCCAATAAGACCCCCATGCCTCATTAGCCCATACTGCTCCCGAAAGAATACCTATGGTTAAAAAAGTAAACCCTAGACTAATGACACGATAACTACACTGATCTAATTGTTGAGTTAATTGATACCTGTGATAATTTCTAAATGAAAGAAAAGAAGTGTTTTGTAAAACGCTTCTTTTTTCATTCACAAAGGAAAATGACCCAATTAATAAATGATTGCTTTTGCGAGGAATATCTAGGTTTTTTCGAAATGTAATGACTAAAAGAGCTACGGATAATAACGATCCACATAAAAGAGCTGCATAACTCAATAACATCATACTTACGTGCATCATTAACCACTGGGATTGTAGAGCAGGTACTAATATTGCAGATTGATGCATTTCGGTTGAAAGACCCGAAGTGGCAAAGCCTTGGGTAAAAATAGCACTTGGCGCGGTTATTGCGCTTAAATAACTTTTCTGGTTCCGTCTTTTAGGAAACATATGAATAATGGAGAAACTCCATGAAAGAAACATTAAAGATTCATATAAATCGCTTAACGGCAAATGTCTCGAATAAATCCAACGAGTAACTAATAATCCTGTTATACAGAAAAAGGTAGCCATCATGGCTTTTTCTGACAAATCAAATAGTACTACGGTTTCATGGATTAATAAGGTCATCAAATGAATCGTAATAACAATTGAAATGATAGAAAAAGAGATGTGAGTTAATATATGTTCTAAAGTAGAAAATATCATAATTTTTTTTAGGGGGGTATCCCCAATTACGGAATGGAAATCCGGAATTGAATTCATTATAGGATCTATTGTGCCTTTTTTAGAGGATGCCGCCACTCGGACTCGAACCGAGATGCTCTAGCACTGCTTCCTAAGAGCAGCGTGTCTACCAATTTCACCATGGCGGCATCATCGAAATAATCATAGTCCATATGATGTTCAATCGTCGAGATTGAGGGATTTAATGCAATCTATTTTAGGAAATGTTAGAATCGATGAATAAAGACCCGTTCAAATAAATATTTAAACGCTCAATAATCCTTAGTATCGTGGCAGGGGGTCGTTTTAAACAGCGGGCTTTTCCGTATTATAAGTTCTTCTGGAATAGTTGGAACTAGACGGTTATGCCCTGAGTCCAGGTATAGAACTAAGAATTTTTTTCTAATTTTTTGACGATTCATTTCTCATTTATCTGATTTGATAGATCCGAAATGAAAAAGATTCATTTTTCAATGAACAAAATAAAACAAGATTTTTTATATATCACAACTTCATCACTACATCCAAAGGATTTCTATGAAAATTTGGATAGTTTGGTATCAAAGATGGATTAATGATTGGGATCTTCATTGTATACAGAACATAATTTGTGTGAGGATTTACCAAACCCATTAGGTATTGGACCGGGCATATCGTATAACAAAAGAGTTTCAATCTTTATCGGAATTCTACTGTATGTACTTTAACTTAGAAAACTTAGAAAATCAAATTTAAACTGATAAGATCTCTTTATATATAGATTTGAAATCTAATATTAATAGATAAAATAATTTAGATATTGGATCTAGATATATCGATTGATCGATCCTCCAGCTCAAACATGGGATAGGATCCATTGGGGTTGGATTACGTAACGTAAGATTGACTCATTATTTAGTACATAAATATCGATCTAAATGGGATCCTGGCAGTTTGATTATTTTGTTTTTTTTTTTTATCTGTTCGAAACAAGAGGGAGTCCTTGTAGATATGTAGTGATTCAGAGAGCTACAAATCAAAGTTTTAAAATGTATATTTTAATCAATTAGTTTCAATAATCCATTGACTTTGACTATGAATCTTACCCCCGCCTTACTTTGGAACAAAAAAGGGGGCTCTAACCTCGTTCATACTTGTTTCAGATTTTCCAAAAATCTTAATGATGTATAACTATTGGAGATACATAATCCAATAAGGCAATCCCTTCCTAAGAAAAAAAGTAAGAGTTTTGTTATTGTGAAAAATGAATCGATGGGGAAAGTTACAATCCCCATCTCGCGAATTATAAAAACCAATCAATGAAAGGTGAAACCTTGTATTTTGTGTCTAACTACTTCTTTTTCTTTCTTTTTTTTTTTTTTCAAACAAAAAAAGAAATCATTTTTAGAACCTAGTATACAGAATACTTCATATTCTACATACCACAACAGCTAGTTCTATCTCATATTGATGAGTTCAAAACATTAGTTAATGTGAATTCTTCATCTTATAAATTTAATCATCCAATTCATCGAGTCATGCTGATGCAGATTCAGATCATTCCAAGGCTTTATTACTTGTTTGTCGCACAAAAAAACTTTTTGAATGCCCGGTAGAAATAGATTTAGCTAAAGATAAAGCTTTTGCCGCGGCCTGATATCCCCTTCCTTTCCAAATATTTCTACGAATATGCTTTTTTGACAGAGAAGTACGTTTCTTTGGAACCGCCATTTCAAAATAAAAGGGTCACTCATTTTTATAGTTGGACGTGAAAGACATTTATTGTTCAATTCAAAATAGATTGTTCTTTCTATTAACTATTCATTATCTATCTTTATTCCATAGCCGATACTTATGCTTACTTCATAACATAGAAGAGTATGGATACAGATAGATCAGCATCGCATATGGTATCATTAAGGATAAAAAAAGAAATGAAATAGAAGAAAAAAGAAAAAACGATGTGATTTTCAAGGGAATTTTTTTTTTTCACATTTCCATTACATCCAATGTTCGAAGAAAGAATAATTTGTACTGATTGGGGGCTTCATATCTTTATTCAATCTATGTCTACGGGCGGGATCTACTACCGTTGAATCGGATGCCATTGATAAGAATTAAAAAGGTTCCAATTCATATCTCAGTCTATTTAGATAATATATATATATATTATAAATGTTATTTTTAATAAATCGAAAAGCTTAAGAACCCTTTCCTAATTTAGGAAACCAATAATGAATGTAACCTTTTTCTATTAATTGATCAAGCTCGGAGATAGAGTCCACATAATTTAAATTGAAATTAAATCTAAAGTAGTTAATCCGTTAAACAATACATTACTTGATAAAATAAAGGGAATTTGAGTAATTTCTCTTTTTAGTTCTATGCGAAGTGACAAGTATTCTAGGATTTTTCATAAACACATAAACATAAGTTTGTTTTATTGGACTAGAAGCCAATCAATTCCAGAATTTGTTTTAGTTAATGACTCCAAAGAAACTAAAAAAAAACTAGGTTTATTGGATCGAGTTATTGGCAGATCCTACGATACATATCAGAATAAAGTACTTGAAATTTGGGTATCATTCTTTTTCCTTACTATATTGATATAAATATGGATAGAAATCACCGTATCGTATGTATATAGTAGAATAATTGAAAATCTCGTATTTTTTATCTTAATAAATATCTTCGTTAATAACTAGGTAGTAGCTTTTAACTAGTAACTTGATTATTTGAATTTTTTGTTTTTTTTTTTTCAATAGTTTGGAAAGAATCAGAATAATTAAGAATGAAAAATCATATTTGAGTTCTTTTATATCTTGTATATCTTGATTTTTTTTTATTTATTTGATTATTGCTCCTTCCGGAAGAAATAAGGGCTGGTGAATGGGAAACAATTAATAAGAATAAAAAAAGAAAGTTTGATTTTCTTATGGAACATACATATCAATATGCATGGATCATACCTTTCGCTCTACTTCCAGTTACTATGTCAATAGGGTTGGGACTTCTGCTTGTTCCGACCGCAACAAAAAATCTGCGTCGTATGTGGACTTTTCCTAGTGTTTCATTGCTAAGTATAGTTATGGTTTTTTCGTCCGATCTGTCTATTCAACAGATAAATGGCAGTTCTATCTATCAACATCTATGGTCTTGGACCATCAATACTGATTTTTCCTTAGAGTTCGGCTACTTGATCGATCCACTTACTTCTATTATGTCAATACTAATCACTACGGTTGGAATCATGGTTCTTATTTATAGTGACAATTATATGTCTCATGATCAAGGATATTTGAGATTTTTTGCTTATATGAGTTTTTCCAATACTTCCATGTTGGGATTAGTTACTAGTTCCAATTTGATACAAATTCATATTTTTTGGGAACTAGTGGGAATGTGTTCGTATTTATTAATAGGTTTTTGGTTCACACGACCGGCTGCCGCAAATGCTTGTCAAAAAGCGTTTGTAACTAATCGTGTAGGGGATTTTGGGTTATTATTAGGAATCTTAGGTTTTTATTGGATAACAGGGAGTTTCGAATTTCGAGATTTGTTCGAAATCTTCAATAACCTGATCCGTAATAATGGGGTCAACTCTTTATTTGCTACTCTGTGTGCCTCCCTATTATTCGTCGGTGCAGTTGCTAAATCCGCACAATTTCCCCTTCATGTATGGTTACCTGATGCCATGGAGGGGCCTACTCCTATTTCAGCTCTTATCCATGCTGCTACTATGGTAGCAGCAGGCATTTTTCTTGTCGCTCGATTTCTTCCGCTTTTCACAGTCATACCTTACATAATGAATCTCATTTCTTTGATAGGTGTAATAACGGTACTATTAGGAGCTACTTTAGCTCTTGCTCAAAGAGACATTAAGAGAAGTTTAGCCTATTCTACAATGTCTCAATTGGGTTATATTATGTTAGCCCCAGGGATAGGCTCTTATCGAGCTGCTTTATTCCATTTGAT